TGGTGGTTTTTAACCGTAGGCATCTTGCCAGGAAGTTGGTGGGCTTATCATGAATTAGGTCGGGGTGGCTGGTGGTTTCGGGATCCCGTAGAAAATGCTTCTTTTATGCCTCGGGTATTAGCCACAGCTCGTATTCATTCAGTAATTCTACCCCTTCTTCATTCTTGGACCTCGTTTCTTAATATTGTGACTCTTCCATGCTGTGTCTCAGGAACCTTTTCAATACGGTCCGGATTGCTAGCTCCCGTTCATAGTTTTGCTACAGATGATACACGAGGAATCTTTTTATGGCGATTCTTCCTTCTAATGACCGGCATATCTATGATTCTTTTCTCCCAGATGAAGCAGCAGGCATCGGTCCGTAGAACCTATAAAAAAGAGATGGTTGTGGCGCGAAGTACTCTTGTGCACCTACGTCACTCGGCTCGCGCGCAACCCCGCCCCGTTATGTTATGGAAGAATTGAACTTATTGCTGGGCTGGTTATTCAGAGCCAGCAATAGGCTGCCGGATTTCGCCCCGCAACTAGAAGAAGATCGCTTCGGGGGTTCACTGTGGCGTGGCTGAATGTAGAGCAGTCCGCCCCTACAGCCTTTGATCAGTAGATTATTTAGAACTTCGGAAGATGGTCAAGGTTTTTATTCCAAGCCACTGCACTAGATGCGCATGTAGTCGTAGTAGTCGGCCCAGAATGCCTCTGTTCTATACTATAGAATAAGGCCTACGAGCTCTCTGTTTTATGGCAGAGATCTTTCCACACCAAGGAAAAGGAACCGAATCACAATGGATCGAAACCCTCCTTTTCCTTCCAATTAGTGAAATTCTATCTCTTTCTTTCTTGGGAAATTGTGGTCGACCCCGACTAGATGACCTGGGCCTGAAGAAGGACAGGCTTTCTGACTTATCTAGTCAGACATGAAGTAGAATCGACTGGAGGCGTGATTCTTCTTCCGAGCCACTTATACAGTACAGAAAATCTCCTCTAATGTTGTCTAAGTGCCTTTCGCCTTCCACTATTTTTTATAAGTACTTGGCTGAAAGACCTCGCTCTTTTGGGTGGGTGGTCCTTTTCTTTGACGTCAATCGTTTGGCTTACTTGAGATGAGAGGCGAGATTTTGATTTTGAGGTGAATGGGTCGTCCTCTTACTTGACCATGGCATCGCCAACATGAGTCTGTGTTCGGTGGTTGATAAGCTGCTAGTTGGTATTTATTTAGTTTAGGGCTTCCTTTCACTTTTCCCAACGAGGTGGAGGGCCATCGCAGAAAGTCACCTATCTCCGTAGTTCCGGAGACAGGAATTGGGTAGTAGGGGGTGGCACCCTTGGACTCCCAAAAAAGGCTTTGACCTGCTGGCTATTGGAAAGTCTCTGTTTACCGCGAAGTGAATAAAGTTGGAGAGAGAAGAAAGGCATGGGAGTCTTTGGGCATTGCTTGGGTCGAGTTAAGTAAAGACTACCTACCTATAAAGATCCCTCACTGCACACTATATACTATATATATCTCTCTGTCTCTATCCAATCAAGTCCATAGCCGCTCCGCTTTCTTTTCGCAGGTTTGGAACGCATAAAGAGACGTTAGTTAACATTTGATCTATCTTTGAAACGCGCTTCATGTTGGTAGAGAGGAGCGATTTGTTTTCTTAGCGCCTTATCTTATTTCCCGTAACACTAACACAATCGCGGTTTCCTAAACTTACGGAACAGTATATTTGGTGAAAGAAAGAGCGGTTCGGTCAGAAGCATAACGCACGCACTTCAATCCAATGAACAAGTACATCATAAGCAAGACGAATAGATTCCTCTTTCTATACTCAACAATTACGTAATCTGGGTTAAAGCACATACGTATAGAGAGGTGCAAAGGGCAGATGTGCCAGTTAGATAATAATGACTAGGATCTGCCAGCGGTATTTGATTGTGAAATAGTGCGGTACGAATGACTTTCTTTAAATAAACCTATCTTAATAAGAAGAATATGTTCTAGTAACTTCTAACTTCATCCAATCAACTTCCTTGAATGCAATGTCTTTCCGATTTTGAAAACGAAAACGAAACGGGTTTACCTATCCAGTGGAATATCTTGACTATACCCAAATCTCCACCCATCCTTTGCCCTGCCACCGCTTCCTCAAAGACCAAGACCAAGTATTACCAATTCCCATCGAGAAAGCAAGCAATAAAGGAGCTGCCTACAAATAATAGTAGGTAGAGTATTCATAAACAAGCATAGGAACAGGGGCCCACGAGTAATAAAATAAGGAAAAAACCTCACTTTAGAAGTAAGAAGAAGGACACGGGGCGGGGCGATTAACCACTACAAACAAGCTGAGGATTTGAGATAGATAGAAAGGAGTCCAATCTAAGCAAGCTTAGTAGAGGGAGAAACAATCCTACTAGTAAGCAAGTATAAGCAAGCGAGGAATGAGTCCCTGCTAGTATTGGTTGGTGTTACTTTTTCATACATAGGATTGTATTGTGGCAAGCAACAGAAACCCAAGTAAGTTTTAGGGTGCAGCGTGAAGGCCCCCTCGAAAGGTTTCTCGACCCTCCCGCTGTAAAGGTCACTTGTGAAATAAAGTTTCACGGTGGTTACCCACCACGTCATTCTTTTCACCGGCATCACACGCCGGTTTAAAAAGATCATTGTTTTAGACCCATACCGGGTCAAGAAAGACTGACTGAAATGGTTTTTCAAAGCCCACTGGGGGCGAGTTCATTGGGGGCCTGCCCCTTCACCAACTTCCTCCTCTCTACTCTACCCTGAACTACTGCTCCTGCCTCTGCTTCTGCCGTGTCCCGCGCTGGTCCGGACTGCTCCACGCCAGCTTCAACCTCAGCTGCAACTTCCATTTTGTTCCGTTCCGTCAGGAGACAACCAGACAACAGAGCTGCTTCCACCTGTTGATAGGATGAACTTCACACCTAGACTGGAAGGAAGAGTTTTCGTTCCCGCTAACTGAGTAGAAGAAGGAAGTCCAAGGCTTAATCTGAATGGTGAGACGGAACTTCACTTCCACTGCACGGAACCTTCAACCAAGCTGGGAGGACTGATTCAAAGGCTCACCTATTATGGTCACCCACGTCGCAAAGTCTTCCTCAACTCTGATCTTTCTGATCCCACTCCACCGGGGGACTTCTGCTTTATGCCAAAAATGCTGTCTTTCCTCCAGTTGAATCGTTTTGTCGGAACTTCGCCTACCAAATGAAATGGAGACCTCTGAACTCCAGATCTGGCCTTTCCCAATCCTGTCCCCATCCCAGGGAAGCGCTCAGTAGCAACCCCTCTTTGCAACCTATACCTCTAAAGTAGGGTTCTTGCCTTTCCGAGCTAGTAGGAAGCTATGCATCGTGAACTGCAGCGTTCATTGAACCCTTTCTTGCTTGTTTGGAACCCTTCTTTCTATTCTCTAATCTCGTATGGCAGCTTTCAGTCTCATCTTCAGTTTCGGGACATTGTTCCTATGCCTCTTTGAAGTGAAGCCCTTATATCGAATGATTCAAGACATTGGATTTGATAATAGAAATGATACAATCTTGGGACAGCCGAATTGACAGAAAATAGTCTGAACTTGTTGATCAACCCTCTTTGTTGAAGGTCCTACCTTAACAGTCGATCATGCGCTCACACTCGATCATGCGACAATCGATCTGTCCATCCGACTACATTCACTGGGGGGTGAGGTTGTCCAATTTCAATTATGTGCCGCTCGTTGACATCTAGTTTCCATTGCCCGCTTATAGGTGTGAGAGATCTTCCTTCGGTTCTAGTCAAGTATGGCAGCTTGAGGTCTCCTATTTCACTTTCACCAGCCATTGGTAACTCTAATCAACTTTCATTTAACGGCAGGCGAGAAAGGATAGCAAGAAAGGTAGAAGCGGGGCCAGCTCATTTGAGTGATTGTGTGCATGGGATCATATCTCAGGTTCTTCGGATATAAGGTGCGATATTATACTTTATACAGAAGAAAATGGAAAACAGGTCGGTCGATCGGCACCATATGTAACTCACTCCGGGCAAGCCCTAGGTTTGATTCCCCTTTATCGATCAGAAAAACGTATCTCACCTCTAACATCTCTGCACTTTGAGCTTAACTGAGCTAGCCAAGCCTTGAATTGAAAGATCCGTTACAGTCAGTGGGACAAAGAGTGGAAGTCGAACTTGCCGATCCTTTGATCAGCTCTGGGAGCCTATGCTAGGATGTAATAGAAATACCAATTATACTAGGAGTTCCGATACCAGAGAATCTTATCAGTGATAGCAGCCGTTCCATGAAAAGCTGCGCTATAGCTGCCGATGACAGGTATGTATGACCATACTGATCCCATTAGTGGCTCGCCCGGAAAACCATCAACTCGAGATCCAACCGCTGGCTATACTATTGGCAGTAATACCCCCACCTACCGGAGTTGCAACCGCGGAAACAAGAACTAAAGACGAAGAGTGAGGGCCACTGATCCTATAATTCAGATTGGATTTGTACCTTGTTAGAGCCCCGAATGCGACACTGCAGCCTTTTTTTCGGGATGCGTCTTACTTGATGAGGAGGATTGCTTGACGGTAGCTTTCAACAGCCTACTTAAGGAAAATGTTGACGAAAGCCACAGAAAGGAGGGAAAATGTAAGTCTTAAGATAGCTGCACAGCCTAAGGCTTCCTGTATAAGCTTGGCTTGAACGACCCCAATAACTTGTCCTGGACAAAGCTTCCTTAACTTAAAGTAAGGGAAATGAAAAACTTGAAGCTCAGCGGCTGCTGCCCAAGATGGGCTTATTTAGTGGAGTCCAGAACGGATAAAGTCAAGGCCAGGACGGAGAAATTCACAGCACAGAGGAGTTGGTCTCGTCCTGCAATTACTACTAAATCAAACTTTACAATCTGCCTTTTACGAGATCGAGGCATCAAAGCGAGGGTTCGGCATTAAAGCAAGGGCTGTTCGCTGACCAATGCGCTTTCAGGGTCCTCTCTTACCCAGGTGAGAGATTGAAACAGCTGCTTCTTTATAAATGTAGCATGAGCGCTTCTCTTCCATTCCCGTCCGGAGGTGCTAACAAGCAACTCGTCCTTACACGGGATGCTAGCAAACAAATAGATAGGCAGTAGACTAAGGAATGAAGGGAAGACCCCTCTTTGAATTCCTTTTCTGGTACATTCACCCCTGCTGCAGCATCTGATGCCTGTCTCGGTTCGGTTAGCGAAGCTGGTGTGTAGTGACTCGTTGGGGCTCTGGGCGATCTGAGTGGGGCATTTCATGCAATGAAGATATTATCGACAAAGATCTGAGCGGCTGTTGCTGCTGTATATGGATGGGACAGTGGAAAAAAATGGACATATTTTGTTTGTGAGTCGGTCCACCACGATCAAGACCCATACTCCCTTTTTGGGAGAGCATCTATGGAGATACTCTCCCATGGTCTTTGTGGTACAGGCTACGGCTCCAAGAGCCCCGGGAGTCTGTCCCGCTCTACCTTGTCCTGTTGACACACGAGGAACGTCTTCACATACTCAGCAACGTCGTCTCGCATGCCCGGCCAGTAGTACCCCCTTGCAAGGCCTGGTGGTCCATATTTTGTGCCTAATCTAATAGCTAATGCCGAAACTTCTGTACAGAATGTACCATGGCGAGTCCTTCTCTTTCAGTTATGGTGTAATTGCGCTCTGTCGGTGACAACCTCCTACTCCACAGCGGAATGATCTAGTTTGGAAGGCCCTTCTTGAGCCAATAATGTACAATATATAGCGTAGAGAAAGAGACTTGTCCCAGTCCGGAAACCGAAGTATAGGGGCTGTAACTAAGCACTCCTTGAAATACTGGAACGCATTCTCCTGCTCTGGTCCCCAACAGCTGTCCCTTCTTAAGCAATGACTCTTAAGGATGTGCATCTTTGGCTAAATGGTTAATGAACCTTTAGTGGGATAGTACAAAGTCCTAGAAAGGCCCGTCCTTCCTCTCGCTCAGCTCTTGACTAATCTTTCTTTAATGAAAGAATTGGCGTAATCACTATCTGATATTTGAATTGAATGAAGGTACAAAAGAAATAGGTACTTGAGCTGGAACTCCCGCATCAGCTGGATCAGCTTACGCTATTGGAAAGGCTAAGTGCTCACGAGTTGAAAAGGAAAGCTAGCGAAGCTAAAACAAGGATGACAAGCAAATCCCCAGAAAGCCCTTTTAAAGGCCTTCTTGATTAGTCCAAAAGGCTTGTTCGGGGGCTCTGATGCGTACTGGCCGCCAAAAGTATCTCAAATAGGCCCCTCTTTTTGAAGCTCATTCAACTTGCTTATCAAAGGATGCTAGCAAAGCAAAGAGTAGGGAGACGGTAATCAACCACTGTCCTTTCGTGATGTTCTCATGCAGGTACAGCACAAGGGCTCATACTATCTTGAGATCTCGGAACCGGAGTCTGAAGGCTTTAAATCAGACGAGTGGGAAGAAGATGAGCAGCAAATCCATAACCAGGGCCTTTCGAATTGTCCCCTTGTGATCAACATTAATGGGGAAGAAAAGAAAAGGATAATTTTTCAACCATGGAGGAAGTCTCTTTCTTATAGTTAAGGTTCTGGGTAAGAAAGTTGAGTACAAATTTATCCATGAGAAAATTTTGAAAATGTGGAGACCAAATGGGGAGTTGACTTCATTGACCTGGGCCACGACCATCCTTAACTGATTAACAGATGGGGAGGATTACAAAAGAGCTCTTACTGGGGGACCTTGGATGATAGCAAACCATTATCTCACTTTTCGAAGCACCCTGATTTTAGGCCTTCCTTGGCAACGGTCACTCAAACTGCGCTTTGGATCCGTTTACCTGAGCTCCCTATTGAGTACTTCGACAGTGAAGTTCTTCTCAAAATAGGGAAAACTCTTGGTAAACCTATTCAAATTGATACCGGTTACTGAACTGGCTACGCGAGGTCGTTTTGCGAAAATCTGCGATCTAAGTGCTCCCCCTGGATTAGAATTGGCAAGCATCGTTAAAAGATTGAAAAAGAAGGAGTACATTCCTTATGAAAATGCGATGGGAAATACATAGAAGTTGCATTCATCCTAGCAAAAACCGCTTCCAGAGTCTGTTTTTAGCAGCAAATAGGGAGATAGTGGTTTCCCCCTTTGGGGTATAACCCAAAACCTGGATCCGCTTTACGATGTATTAGTCGAACCCCTGGGATACGACGCCTTGCTCCTTGAGTATCATGGGATGGAATACCCCGACCTCCCAGAGGCTCCCGAGAAAGCAATTTCAGCCTTCCGGACAGTTAAGGAAAATTCCAACGTCCCTCATCGGTCTGAATCCCCACCCCCCACGGAAGGGGGGCGGTTTACGATCCTGTTTCAGCTGTCTGAACTAAAACCAGTCAACTCGACAAATAACATCCTGAGCAGTTACGGCAATTTACTCTTGGAGTTATGACAGTGGGTTGTTATTTTCTTCCTTTTTTCCGAAGCCTGTAAACCAGCTAAGAGACACTTTCATTGGGACCGTACCGCTTTTCGTGGTTAGGAAATTCCGCAATTGAATCTTTAGTAATAGCTCTCCGGAGAATCCCTTGACTAGCCAATCAAGGAACTCATCCCATAAGTGCCTTCTTGTGAGTGCTAGTCAGCTACCTACCATCCTTGATATAGGTTGTTCTCCTGTGCTCCTGTAAGAAGTCCTTCCTATACCTGATGCGCTTTTTATCCTTTTGAGTTAATGCAAAGACCCAATTCGCCCGGGCTGGGATGGCTTCCGACCTAAGCGGGGTTGCACCGTAGGGACCCGTAGTCTCCAGAGTGTTAGTCTGCAGGCAGAGACTCGTCATCATCCCAACGTCAAAACGCCTTCAATCCAGTAGTCTACTTCTAGGTGTCCAGTCTTTGAAACCAGACCGCAGTTAAAAGCCCGTCAACTACCTAGCGTACCATACCACTTAGAAAGACGGTAACGAAAGTTGTCACAAATCAACCCTACTTCCTAGATCGGTCCCACTTCGCTTCTTTGAGACCGTTTGCACCACTTTAAAAGGAGACAGCACGCGCTCACTGATTATCTATGCATAAAGAAGTTTGTTAGTTAAGTCTGGTCTGATAGTTGAAGTTCTTGTTAACCAATTCTGTAAATGTTCTTAGGATTGACATTAAGTTATCTAACCTTTTGTATGGATGGCAACTTTAGAAGGAATGTAGGTTTTCCCCCTTACCAAAGGATACCCCCTTGAGTCTTTTTATAATAGATATAAGCAGATATAGTTAACCGAAGGAGTTGAGGGATTCTTGCTTTAATCCGTCCCGCCATTCCTGACTTAGGAAGGAATATAGTAAGGGACGACTGCTTATCCATCATCTTTTATGAGTGAAAGAACGAGTGGATGTTTTGAACGAGTGTTGAGCGAGTGAAGTGCCCCATAAGCTATAAGGGCCAGCTATATGTATAATAAATTTCGTGAGCAGCAATTGAACTGAACGTTCCAAGTGCATCCAGCAGGAATCGAACCTACGAATTTGCCTCTTTATTAGGTTGGTATAGGTTGGGCGCTTTAACCATTCAGCCATGGATGCAAAGAGACTCAGCGAGTGAACTAGGTTTTGGTATTCCTTCTCGAGCTTCTATTTCTTCCGTTAAAGGAGATTCGAGAAAAGATGGAATAGGAAGACGTGTTTCCAGAACAAACAAGATACGGGTTGAGAAGGGGGAGTTAGCAAAGTTAGACAAGATTGGAATGGGCATAGGAACATGTATTGATGTACCAGATCGGCTAATGCTCCCAGGTTGATGCGATGTATTCCACCAGTTGACTGAAGACTTGATTATTGGTATATCGATCGGTCCAGCACGGATTGAAATAGAAGCCGGTTCGACAGGAAGCTTTTGAAAACGCAGTGCACCCAGGTAAATAAGGAACGAGATGAATACAGAGGTTAAACGAGCATCCCACACCCAAAAGGTGCCCCACATAGGTCTTCCCCGAAACCCCCCAGTAACTAAGGTAAACAACGTAAAAAAAGCACCCATTTCTATACCGGTTCCGGAAGAGCGAAGAAAAAGGGGATGTTTTGTTAATAGGAACAAGAAAGTGTTTATAGCCGTAGCGATATAAACAAGAATACTCATCCGAGCCGCAGGAACATGTACATACAGAATACGAGAATTTCCACCTTGTTGAAAATCTAGTGGTGCTACCCGAAGACTTAAATGAATAGCCATCGCTGTTAAGAACAACCGAGATCCAATGATAATTTGCGCATAGCTTCTGGTCTTTGACATCAAAAAAGAAGGTTGTAATAACGAAACTGACATGTGAGAATTTGGTCCTAGCTAGTGGAACAAGAAAGACATGGATCTATATTCAATACGCAATCAAAGGATTTCCCCCAACGAAGAATTCCCCCTGCTTTGTTTTCGCTCCGCTCGTGCGTGGCACTCCTTGCTCGCGGAGCGGCATACCGAAAAAAGAAAGGTTTTGGAAGAAAAAAAAAAAGATTCCCTTTTGTTTTGTGACCAAGAGCCCATCTCGAATACGATGCGGTAGGGTACTCGTGACTCTGCTGGTGGCTGCCACTGCCTCACACTTAAATGCCGCCAGCTCTGTCTTCCTACTTAAGGCTAAGGCATCCGCGACCTGGTTGGTCCGTCCAAGCTTATACTTATACTCTAGCACCATATCAATCAAACTTGGCAAGTTTGTCTTGCTTGCCATCGTCTCTGTTTTGGCGTGGGTTTATTCTGGGTCAGGAAGTCACTCGTCGCCACATTATCCGTCTTGACCACGAATCGTGACCCGCCTCCACGTTCTCAAGTAGTGCACTATTGCTGTCATCTCCTTCTCTTGGACCACGCCTCTCGGTCTCATTGAGCTTTCGGCTCTCATATGCTACAGGGTTACCTTATTGTACTAGCACACCGCCAGTCTGACGCATCCGTGTGTACTTCAAATGGCTTAGTGTAATCTGGCAACTGCAATACGGGGTCATCAATCACTGCCCGCTTTAGGTCCTCAAAAACTCTTTGACACTCTTCCGATCAGTGCAGTGCCATGATCGATCCGTACGTTCTTCTTTAGGAGATTTTTGAGTTGAGCAGCCCTCTTCGAGTAACTTACGATGAATCTTCGGTAATAGTTCACGAGCCCTAAAAACGATCTTAGCTCACTCACCTTGGTAGGTGCTTGCCACTCCTCGATGGCTCTGATGCCCATCCAATGCCCTAGGAATAGGATCTCTGTCTGTGGAGCATTTCTCTTTCTTTATCTTTACATAGAGGTGATTCTTTCTTAAAAACGGTCCGGAGGTGGCTAACGTGGTCGTTTAACGAATAGCTATAGCCCACGAGTATACCACCAGTCATCTAAGTACGGGTGGAATAGCTCATTGTGGAGGGTGCAGAACGTGGCAGGGGCATTGGTGAGTCCAAAAGGCAACAATCAAACGCCCCTAAATTAGTAAGGTTGCTTGCTTGTCACACAGGTCGTCTTTGGCTCGTCTCCTTCCGCGATACGCACCTGGTAGTAGTAGCAGCCCGACCGTAGATCCAACTTCGAGAAGTATCTCGCGCTTATTTTCTTTTTTAGGGCGAAGAAGTCTGCAATCAAAGTGGATACTTGTTCTTGATGGTTAGGTTACCTTCTTGAGCGCCCGATAATCAATGCACAAGGCTCCCGCTTCTTCTGGAATAAAACAGGGGCAGGGGCTCCCCAACCCTTTCCCCAGCAATATAGGGAAAAACAGCCTTGGAGGCTGGAATATAAATATAAATAGGCCTCAACGAGTTCCTGAAATTGATTCCTGAGCTCAACCAATCCCCTTAACTAATAGATGCTAGTTGGGGGGCCATCTGCTAAACCCAGCCCCAGTCTAAATATAAGGTAAGGGGTTTGGCTCCAGGCTCCAACTCGATCTTGTGGTAGACTGCCCTCCTAGGAGGCACTTGGCAACTCACTCGTGGGGCATCCCAAAATTCCTCAAGTACTTGCTGCACTTCCTGGGAAAGAAGTCGTCTTGGTATTGGATCCGCTCTTCTGTTAGCATGAACATGAATTAGATTCTATTCGTCTTCTTTATTTTTAAGAGAACCCCCCACCCGAACCCTTCTTAAGACCACCAAGCCCTCTCGAATGAGTTCTACTATAGAAGCTTTCAGCGTACACCCGGGGACAAATCTTTCACTCACTGAGAAGTGAAAACCTGTGACTAGATCGTCCTGAAGACGGATGCGGCGGGAAGAAATGGCATTTAGAAGTGTTGCTAACTTAACATTTAGGTTTCGGCATAACAAAGCTTGCACTGTCTTTTCGCACTTAGGCGCACAGCGTGCCATTGGTAATGATTCTAGTACGGTGCCACAAATTCGCAAGCTGCTCCTAAGTAATCGTTGTTGTTCATTGGATTCCAGAAGAACTACTTCGTTAGGATTGAGGAATTGCTGCAATTCTTCCTGAATAGCCTGGATTCTCCCGTCGAGAGTCACTTTGAAAGTCTTACCTAAACTCTTCCGACTGAATATAATAAAGCCTATAAAACAACAAGCTACTATCATTTCTTCATTATAGATTAAGATCTTCTTCGAACTTAATGCACAAATAGATAGAATAGCAGCAAATGCAAATTGAGGCATGATTGATTGAGCAAAAATGATTCCCTCCAGACAGCTTAACTCCGTCAAGCCTCTACGAGTAGTGAAGAATTCTAGTGAGTTGTGGTTAGTTGTTGACCAACCGAAAGCATGGGAGAAAGAAAGAGAAAGAATCAAGTCGTCCAATGGAACTTCTTTTTCATCAAAGACGGGGCGCCATTCAACTTCTTTCAGAACGGTAGCTCAGAGTGAAAAAGTCGCTAAAATCAAGTATGAGTAGTTTGATCCTGAACTTCTTCTATGGATTGCGGAACGGGACTACCCTGATGATGAGCACAAATACCAAACTTGTTCATTATGAATCCCCTCGCCGTCGTTGATGAACTTTGCCAGCTATATGAGACTCACTTTTGTCAACTTGATATGCCATTGATTAGTGGAAATTGGAGAGTAAGCTTTGACACTAAGGTGGGGAGGCGAGGATTGAGTTTAGTCAGGTAGGTTAGCTCGCAAGCAGAATCAGAAGGAAAGGCGCAAGGTTGAAAGCCTCAGGATCAAAAGAGGAGATTTTGGCACCGAAGAAGGAAGGGCATGGGGCTACCTATCATGAAATGCGATTTATAAGCTTTAAAACCATTTGAAAGAAATATGTCCGGGAGAGTGAGCTTCACTTCCATTGCCAGAGACAGAGCTTATAGTGATCGTGTCGATGAAGAAGGTTTCGAAAGCGGTCTAAAAACTTTGCTGAAAGTGAACTACTCATCTTCGATTCACCTACTCTGTTCGCCTTCTGTTTTGCTTCCCACCAGGAGAAACAAAACTTCGTATTCTGCCTTTCACACTTACTGAATTGAGCAACTCGTACTACTTACTTACATTACTGAATTTGTTCACTTATCACTTCTTTGGCTACCCCAAGCCCTTGGAAGGGTTTGAGCCTTTCCTTTCTCTGTCTCCGTTGATGATGCTGGACTTTGAGATCTGACCTTAACAGGATAGGATGGATCTTCCCGCATCTCAGAGGGAAAAGCAAGTACGAGCCGGTGCTGTTGATGAAGAATGTGCCCAATGTCTTTGAACCGGGCTGAATGCTTTGGGCCTCTTGGTCAGAATGATCCTTTCGTTGACCAATGAACTAATGAAAAGTCTCTCCCTTGGTACTGAAATTCCCTCTTCTTTCTGGCTTTATCAGTCCTTACTAAACGTTCTAACGAGAAGCTATTCGGTCATGACTTTCAGGTTCAGTTGGTTCCGTAAAGCTGTTTCAACCATTCCTCCATCAAGTCAAGATTTCATAGTCGTTTCCGGAGCAACAGATAAACCAATATGAGGTTAGATATCCATTCCCAAACGCAACCTATAACGTTGCTGGTTCATAGAAGACGTTGTCGGTTCATGTAGGTGCATGGGAAGCTGGGCAGGCCAGCAGTACCAAAGGCAAACAAGCCAATGCTTCCTCTTTTGTTCTCAGATCCCGAGATTTCACCTCGAGCAAGGAATTAGACTCCAGCTGAGGCTTGATCCAGAGTTTCTTTTACATTTATTCGGTATTCCTCAAAACGTTCTGCTCGGGCCTCTCACCCGAAAGGAAGGAGGCGGGATTTTGTTTTCTAGTAACACGCTTTCTTAAAGAAGGGGGATTCCATGCGAGGATATTGTTGGTATAGAAAAAGGTCCCCTCCTCGAGGTGGTTTTTGGGTAAGCCATTAGTAGGAGTTTCAGGTATGTCGAAAACTTCTACCGGTCGACCGGGGCTGAAGATATATGATCATACCCCCTTCGTAGGCTGAGGGAGTTACGGCCAGTTCTCTCGGAAACACAAAAAGTGAAGAAGTGGAATTTGATTCAATCTTTCTTTGGATAGGGGCTTTTCTAGTAATAGTGATCCTATTTAGGGGAAGGATAGTCCGCCACTGCTTAATAAGAAGTGGCCCGCACCGTGGGGATTCTTTCTCTGATCGGACTTGAAGCTTTTTACCAGGAAAAGACCTTGTTGTTAAGCGGATAGATGGACCAATTTCCCACTTTTTCCACTTTTCAATCGATTAGTCAAACGAGTACGATCACTTCTTCCTATCTTTAACTCAATCTCTCACTGAAACCATTCCAAGGGCGTTTTGGCTGTCAATCCTGACGATGTCTAGACTGAGTCAAATCCAAGCCGTCAAGAAAGGGCTTTCAAGCTGAATGTGAGAGATGGGGTTCCTACTGGCACCATAAACATTGGGACTCATACTCAAAGGTCTGGTCTTTCATAAATAAGTTGACTTGGAACTGCCTTTGGTCGATGTTGCCGTGAAGTCCCCTTCCCTCGTCGCTGTGGAAAGAAGAAGAAAATAAGATCAGAATGGATACATTGGGACTGATTGGAATGACTTGCTAACCGGAATGACTACGGGATATAACAACATAGATCGCTAACCAACAACATAAATTCTCTGCACCACGCCTCTTGATTCATTATCTCATTCAGGACTGACCCTTTGCTTTCGTTGCAACGCTCTACTCGAGTTCTCCGCTTTCGTTGGAGCAACCCAACTATTATCCCCACCTTTCGATCGATCATTCATTTCTTCTTCATCTAAGAGAAATGATAGAGCTGATGAGCTACTAAGTATGAACTTAGGACAGCTAACACCGTGTAGTGAGTGGCTCACTACTTCATCTTTCCACTACTTCACCTGCTAACAACCTTACTTTCGTAGACTGATTGTAGTTCTCTTTCCCCGCCTATCGTTGAAGTTTATCCTGAACCTGCTAACTACTTGACTGAGACTGAGCTTACCTACTTCACTTCCTTACCTCCTCCCCTTTCTTCTCACTTAACCTTTGAGCTACGGACCTAGCTTTCTTCCCTACTGTGAGCTACCTGTCTTTGAATTCACTTCCTGGGGCGTAGAAGAACTTATTCTTAACTTCGTTGCCTTGTAGTGTCGTACCCTCACCCATTAGTTCAGTAGCTATCGTGCCTTCACCCAGTTAGAAAAGAAGTTTCTTCGCTTACGAGAAATCCTTATATAAGAAGTTGTTCATTCACTGCCTATTGAGAAATAGACATAGAGACGGAAGAAAGGACAGACGGAGCGGGACTAAGCAAATGAGAAAGGTAATCTAATCGCACATATAGGGGAAAGGGAACTACAATTGAGCTTGACTCACTATACGGCTTTCCTTACCCTCGAGTACCTTTAGCTGAAGATCGAATTCCTCTGTCCAGCTCCTTCTCGAATGTCCCATTAAGAATAAGAAAGTCCCGCTTGGTATTGATGAAATCTATAGTACCGTCTTCGAACCCTAGAAATGCCATAACTCTATCTCCTTCGGACCCTGAGACTGACCTAACCCTACTTCGCCGGAGACTGAACTACCTGAGCCTGAGACGAAAGCCCATTGCAAACAAAAGACCTATCAATAGAACTACAAGCACAAGCAAACCCTCATAGACTCCTCAGTCTGAACGAGATTCCGATAAATCCGCTCACTCCAGCGGAGTTTCACTCACATTCACTCCTAACTCAGTTAATAAACTAACTGCCTCACTCCAGGTGCTTCAGCGGTGAAGAAATACAAATACGGAGATCTTTCTATAGAAGAAATGAAATAAGGACGTCGTAACCGAAATCATAATCGCGCCTTAGCCCGGTTGAACTGAACTCGAGCTAGTCTGAACTCTTGAAGATAGGTCTTGCTTATAGAATTCCAGTTTCAAAGCGAGCTAGTCTGAACTCTTATAGATCCTTCCTTGCTCCAGTTTCAATAGGCTATCGATCCCCCTTCTTCTTTTGGTTCCCGCCCTCCGGACCTACCAACTTCATCTTGACTAGAGTTCATTTCCCGCGAGTACCTTCCTATCAATCTAACTTCTTATTACATAGAACCTTTCCTTCTTCTTCTTAGCTCACAGCTTCTCCTTCTATGAGAACTGAAGTGGTGAGGGCAATCTTCCAGATTGACTTCCCCGGCTGGATTCTATCCTTTTCACACCCGAGACTCCCTTCACTACATAAATACAGGAACCGAGAGAAAGAGTTCTACCTGAGCTAACACCATGACAGGGAGAAAAGACGTTTATGCGCTTAGAACGTGGCGTGCTATTCTACATTTCGTGCCTATCGTATCTATCCTGCCGGGCCGGGGGGAATCCCCTACTTCGCGAGACTAAGCCAAAGATAACATATTGAAAGGATTGAACTTATCGAACGAGGCCTATTCAACTACAGGAATTTCTTCTGGTTCGCTACTTAGATTATTGGATTGGACCGAAACCGGCCTAGGGTGAGCTACTTACTTACTTTACTTTCTTCCTTGTGGGAATGGCCGATTCACTACTCCCTCGAACTGTCTTATCACTTTCCTGGTTCACAACTTGCTCTATTTTCTTATTTTCTCTTTCTCCTTTGGCTTTCAACACTAGAACAGTTCCTTCAAAGGAAAGAAGGAATTAATATTAACATAACATAACAGTCAAAGACTTCCGGCACAGGCGCACAGAACAAAGACAATAGGACTGGACCGTTCAAGCAGAATCGTAGCTTTTTCAGCTTGAGCGCATCTCCTTACTACAACCTTCCTTTTAGACTACTGGTGCGCTACTCGATAGCTTCCGTTTCGACTATTTAATCTATTTCTAGTTCGAAAAGAAGTTTTGTTACTGGGCTTAGAAGAAAGCTTAGGAAACACATTCAATTGACTGATAATACCCGAAAAGTGATATGATAAAATGAGTTTATGCGCTTATAAGTTGGCCTTCTAGGATCAATCCTGAACGGCCAAGTCCCCTACCAACCAAACTACGAATTCTCATTTCTTTGACCGATCCTCTTTATGTGATTCAAGAAGTGGATTAGCTTAACTAGACTAATCGACTTCAAACCTATCTTGAGAAAGCCAATCCAAGGCTTCTAGTCAGGAGTTGAAAACGACAAGCAATTACCTCTTTCTTTCCCCACGCCTTCTGCCTCGATTCGGATGATGCATTCCACTTTGTTGACTTTGACTTTTCAATCCCTGACCGTTCACTTGAACACGGAAGCTTTCAAGCAGAGACAAAGCAGGCAAGAAGGAATTGACTTGCCGATTGAACAAAACGAATTCTATTGGCATTACTGAAATCGCATTTTATTCGATCTTGAGTACCAGAGTCGTTCTAAAATGACTTGATTCGCTCACAACGTGGCCGTATAATCTAGATTTAGTGATGAGGTGAGGACCGTTGCCTGTTGAGGACTTCCGACTTGGATTACCAGTTTCTCATTCACCTGCGAACAACTAGGGACAGATAGAGGTGGGATACTAGAGAGAGATCGTACTATTCGAAGTTTATCTTTCAGCTTTCACCACTCGAACACTTCCTTCAGAAAGATTGGGAGGAATTCATCTATGGATTGGGCTTGATTGGGATGAATTCTGATTAGGGAAGCCGGCACGCACTGGGGACAGCTAACAACGTGTAGTGACTGTACCACTCTCTTTGACTCACATCGGGCATTGGGGTCATAACTTCTGGGTGGAGGATTTGACGGTGGCCTGAGAGGAACTAATTCAATAAGCTTGGCTACTCACAACTGTGGGAGCTACTGAGAGGGTGGATAGGGCAGGGCATCCAATTTCCTTGGCTCCTTGCCCCCTCTTCCTTGGTGACTTGGAGGAACTTGCGGAACCATCGGTCGAGGTAAAATGATCGGCTGGGCTTGTTGGGTAGGGGTTAACTGAAGGTCGTCGCGATGCATCCTTGGAGACGGGCGATTCACCGTGCTTGTCTGACTAACTTCAACCTTGTTTCCTGTTACCCGTATTCCTACTGAAGCTCTGTCTCTTTCTTGGTACCTTTGCGGAGTCATGACTAACGGAGTGGGGGTAGTCTGATGAAAGACTGGGAGACTTGGTTCCCGATTGATTGGTTGTAGCTGTGGTTCGGGATTGGCTGTAGTCTGATATCCTCAACTCTGAAGCAATATAGCCATCATTTGCATCTGTCTTTTCATCTGTTTCATATCTGCTGTTAACTGTTCCATTCTTGCTACCAACCATTTCAGCTCTGCTGCCGACTGTCCGGTTTCAGTGACATCTGACGAGGTTCCTTTAGCAAGATCCCTCGTGCGAACCCCCTAGCTGTAAACCACCTTATAATATAATCAACCTAGCTAGCGGGCCTAAAAGCCCTTCTTTCTAAGCTAATAATAAAAAAATTCTTAGCTCATTCTCACGGTTGGAAAAAGCCAAAGAGGAAGAAGAGCCTTACCTGCCTTCCAGCCCAACCCAGTCTTCCTCTTCACGATTCGACCCATTGCTAGATGCGAGATCGGGCACTGCAGTCTTTTCATACTTTCCTCCTGAGTTTGATGGATGTGCACCTTCCTTGACTTCTACATTGCGACCAGGTGCTTCCAAAACATCCGGAAATAGACTACTCCCATATCCTACGCTAAAATGGAAATATCCTACTCTGAGGCCAAAGAGAGAGAGTCAACCTTAATGTCAGTGATAATAAGAAAGGAAGAGACAGAATCACATCTGCTTGGCTGGTCTTCATGGCATGAAGAACTCGGATTCGACAAAAGAATCAAAACCATAGCAGTGAGGCTTAACAGACAAAGAAAACGGGATCCCACTGATCGCCCTCCAAACAAAACAACCTGATCTGTGTAGGCCAGAAGCCAGAAAAAGCATGATAGCTCGCTTGATCACACTGATCGCTTCGCTTGTCTTCTTGGTGGAAGGGTTCAGGTTCAGTGAAATGAATGAGCGAGAGCTGTTTAAGAAAGAGGCGGAACATCGCTCTCCGTGGCAGCAAAGGGAAAACGAGATATTGATTCAGTCGGAGGTAGACTTTCGATGAGCTCCAGTAGATGCACAATGAGATTCACCCTGGATTGACTGTGTTAGTGCTCTATATCTGATATCTGATCTGTCTGTCTCCTATTGTTAGGAGAAATCCCTTCCTTCCTGATCAACCCGAAATAAAATAGGATAGGATAAAGCCGAACTCCTAACTTCTATCGCAGCTTGGTTTTTGCTCTTAAGTACTCCTAAGCCCAGCCTCTTCTTTCCCGTTCATATGAAAAAGACCTGTTATGCTAATCTCGTTAGGCCACCCGAACCCATCGCACCTTTTGCAGGAGGAGTTAGAAAGGTGAAAAGAGAACAAGACAAGACCTGCGTATATCGCTCCTGTCTAAGCGAGCGATACTTTATCCATTGGACTTTCATTTCAAGCTCGACTTGTAGCGAGACTCCACTTTAGATCCCGCGAGCTTTGTTTATGAATAGGGGGATCAAAATGTCAATGTAGAGGTTCCCGAAGATGGGGATGGGGGAAAGCAAGAAACGAATTTTTCTAGTCAAGAAAGAATTTCCTCGAGCCAATCAGTAGAATTTTTCGTTGGCCGAGATGATATGTAAATTCGTTGGATAGAGAAGGTTTTCTGTTAAGGGAATAAGTGTCATCAAGTGCCGCAGGGATAATTAAGAGAGGGTGATAAGGCCGATGGCGCTATGCCTTCTCTATCCGAAGCCCCAAGTGAGTAGGAATTACTTTGCTTACTTTTGTTTTATTTTTTTGTTTTTCATGCATATTCTTTCTTGCAAATACCTCAATCTCACTTGGTATATTGGAATGTTTACCTACGGGGGAATCTCAATGTCCTGAAGTCGCCGGTACAGGGATCGGGGACTCTGCAGCTCAGGAGGGTCAAAGGAAGGACCCGGGAGACGAGGTTTTGAACCAATCAACCTTACTAATAAAGGGGCAACAATGAAGGAGTGCAGGGGAAATCCCAACCGACATCGACACCTCAGGCTCTGGGGGAAGAAAGAGAAAGGCAGGACCGAGAAAAACAAGGTATACGAATAAGCTATACAACTTGTTTTTACATAACATAATATACACTTATCCTTCTGTATTGGTACATAATTTTTACCTTTCCGTTTGTTTTTGTTTTTGAAAAACGAGATTGTAAATCTGATGGAGAAGTGTCAAGGCATTTACAAGAGGGCATTCACCCGATCGTACACTCCCAACTGATCTTTAGGATGGTTACAAAAATTACCCCAATTCGGTATATAGAAAGGTATAAAAGGTATCTCGCAAGGTAGACCAAATCAAACTATCAATCAAAACTATAGTGCGATAGGTGGTGGCATATAGTCAAGATATATGCCCTCCTACGCTGGTCCTAAGAAATCCTGACTTCATGGGAATAAGGAAAGCATTTCGCATGCCCATATGCAGAACCATCGCATCTTAGGGCTAGTTCAGTCTAGTTGTAGTATAGTTCTAAAATAGTGGTTCATTCGCCCCAGATTCCACCCTACTATGGCATAGTAAAACTCTCCATAGTCCGTTATGTTATGAAGATAGTTGGTGATAGGCCTCCTAGTGGGTACGACCTATTTCTTATTAGACTATCCGTCAAATCGAAAATAGACTCTTATATTTATATGGATTGAGACCGG